TTCAATTCTCCAAAACGGAATTTCCTAAAAATTGGTTAAGAGAAGGTTTTCAGATAAAAATCCTATATCCTTTTCATTTGAAACCTTGGCACAGATCTAAGCTACGACTCTCTGATAGAGATCTAAAAGAACAAGATGATTTTGATTCTTGTTTTTTAACTGTTTTGGGAATGGAAACGGAATATCCTTTTGGTCCTCCTCGAAAAACACCTTCGTTTTTTGAACCCATTTTTAAAGATATAGACTATAAAGTCGAAATAAGAAAATTTAATTTTAGAGTTCGAAGAGTTTTTAAAAAAATAACAAAGAAAGAAGCAAAAGCATTTTTATTTGTAAAACGAATAATAAAAGAACTTTTAAAAGGAAAGACAATTCCATTATTTATACCGAGAGAAATATATGAATCAAGTGAAACTCAAACAGAAAAGGATTCTATAATCAGCAATCAGATAATTCATGACTCACGTAGTCAAATTCGATCTACAGGTTGGACAAATTATTCACAGGCAGAAGAAGAAATGAAAAATAGGATTGATAGAAGAAGCACAATCAGAAATCAAATAGAAATAATGAAAAAAGATAAAAAAAAAGTAACGCCAGGAATCAAAACAAGTCCTAACAAAAAAAATAAAAATAATAATGGAGAATCACCCCCAAAAATTTGGAAAATATTAAAAAGAAAAAATATTCAATTAATAGCTCAATTTTTCATTGAAAAAATATACATAGATATCTTTCTATGTATCATTAATATGCGCAGAATCGCTCTACAACTTTTTATCGAATCAACAAAAAAAATTATTGATAAATACATTTACATTTACAATAATGAAACAAATAAAGAAAGGATTAATGAAACAAATAAAGAAAGGATTAATAAAACAAAACAAAATAAAATTGACTTTATTTTGCCTATGACTATAAAAAAGGCTTTTGATAATCTTAGAAATAGTAAGCGGAAGTCACATATTTTTTTTGATTTATCTTACTTGTCACAAAAATATGTATTTTTTAAATTATCACAAAGCCAAGTTATTAACTTCAATAAGTTAAGATCTATTCTTCAATATAATGGATCATCTTTTTTTCTTAAGACTGAAATAAAGGATTTTTTTGGAAGACAAGGAATATTTAATTCCGAATTAAGACATAAGAAACTTCCAAATTATGGAATGAATCCATGGAAAAACTGGTTAAGAGGTCATTATCAATACGATTTATCTCAGATTACATGGTCTAGATTAGTTCCACAAAAATGGCGAAATGGAATCAATCAATGCCATACGTCTCAAAATAAAGATTTAAACAAATGGTATTCCTATGAAAAAGACCAATTACTTGATTACAAAAAAAAACGAAATTCGAAAGTATATTTATTACCAAATAAAGAGGATAATTTTCAAAAAAACTATAGATATGATTTTTTATCATATAAATATATTCATTCTGAAACTAAGAAGAACTCCTATATTTATAGATTATCATTAGAAGCAAATAAGAACCAAGAAAATTCCACCAGAAATAAAGAAAAATTTTTTAACATATTCAAGAATATTCCTATCAAAAATTATCTAGGAAAAAGTGATATTATATATATGGAAAAAAATACAGATAGAAAATATTTGAGTTGGAAAATTAATACAAATATTAAGATTGAACCTAATAAGGACCAAAAAATGGATAAAATTCATAATAATGGTCTTTTTTATCTTCCGATTGATTCAAATTTCGAAATCAATTACAAAAAGGTCTTTTTTGATTGGATGGGAATGTTTTTTGATTGGATGGGAATGAATGAAAACATCTTAATCTTAAATCGCCTCATATCGAATCCGAAAGTTTTTTTCTTCCCAGAGTTTGTGATACTTTATCATAAATATAAAGAAAAACCTTGGTTTATCCCAAGCAAATTACTTCTTTTTAATTTGAATATAAATCCAAATTTTAGTGAAAATAAAAAAATCAACGGAAAGAAAGAGGAGGATTTTTAAATTTTAGCCCATCAAAATGAAAATAAAAAAATCAACGGAAAGAAAGAGGAGGATTTTTTAAATTTTAGCCCATCAAATTCAAAACAATATTTTGAATTAAAGAATCAAAACAATATTGAAGAATATTTTTTAGAATCGATCGAAAAACTAAAAATCTTCCTTAAGGGGGATTTTCCTTTGCAATTAAGATGGGCTGGGCGTTTGAATCAATTGAATCAAAAAATGATGAAGAATATCCAGGTATATGGTATCCTGGTTAGCCTGATAAATGTAAGAAAAATTACTATATCCTATATTCAAAGGAAAGAAATGAATCTGGATATAATGACGAGGCGTTTAAATCTTACACAATTAACGAAAAAGGGAATATTAATTATGGAACCTGCCCGTCTATCTGTAAAAAATGACGGACAGTTTTTTATGTATCAAATCATAGGTATTTCATTGGTTCATAAAAGTAAGCACCAAAGTAATCAAAGATACCGAAAGCCAAAAAATGTTGCTAAGAA